GACTTGTACTAAAAAACAAGTAAGCGTAATTCCTCCTAGACAATAAAATATGTTGACATGAGGAGGAACGTATTTACTAGTTATATCATCTGCAATCGCCTGAATCTCGAGACGCTCTTCGAACCAATCGTAGACTTTATTGAGATAGGTAAACCAAGGGGACTCCCCCTCTGAGAACCGTATATGAGAATTTCATCTCGTACAGCTCAAACAAAAAAACAAAAAAACAGGTTAAAAGAGGTATGGAATAGAAAATTGGAAACTTCTTAATCTTTTGATTCCATTTTCGCTAAAAATACGAAAGAGTAAAAGTAAGAAAGCTCTTTTTTTTTGTTATAATTAGAATGTCAAAAAATCAAGTAGGCTCACTTGTCTTTCTGTTGATCGTTCCAGGCCTCTTGAATCTTCTATTTCCCTATTTTTTTCTTTCATCTGTTATTTTAATTTGTATGGAATGTAGCTTTACTTTTGTTTTCTTTATTATTGATAGGAATTTTCTTGTTAAGACCCTAGGAATCAATTGAAACCTTAAATTAATACTAGAACCACGATGATTCAATAAAACCTTCAAGCTAAGTCAAGGATTCCCTGAGTAAGAACCATTGGATCATCATTTATTCAACGAGTAGAATCGATATAATGACTAAAACTAGAAAGAAAAGTTTGTTCTTTGAGCAAAATCAAAGCAGAAACGGGAATTTGAAAGAAGAAAACTCTTTCAATTGAAAACTTTTTTCTTTTGAAAAATTTGAGGAATCCGGCCACGAGGTCTGAATATTAAGTATGAATCATAGTTCAAATACTTCGTGATATATTTCATATATTCCGTGCTCCAGATACTAGAATGAATATCCGACGGGGTAAAACCATCTCTATCAAGACGACAGACCCACTTTCTGTACTCTCAATAGGATCAATTATAACAAGTCACACACTCATATTCCGGAAATACAGAAACACAAAAATTTCGCGGTCGAACTACCAAAAAAGAATAAGCTAAAATAAAAAGCCGAGGCCTAAATGCATCGTTTTTTGTATTTTTATTTAAAAGCTAGGGTTCTTATAAATCTAATTAAATCTAATTCAGTGAAATTCCGTCCAGTAAAACGGAAGAATTATAAATCTCCAAAATAATAGATAGGAATACCGCAAATAGAGCCATTGCGACACCCATCAAAGGAGTAGTTCCCCATCCAGGAGCTACTTTACCATATTCCGAATTCAATGGTTTCAATAAAGCCCCTACAGACGTCCGTCTTGGACCAGATCTAGAACTACCCTCAACAGTTTGTGCAGCCATAAATCCTATTTTGTATTCATTGAGATCTGTTGACTTTGTATACCATTCCGTTGTAAATAAACAATCTTATCATAGATCCATTGTGGTCTTGAAATTATATAATAATGGAAACAGCAACCCTAGTCGCCATCTCTATATCTGGATTACTTGTAAGTTTTACTGGGTATGCCTTATATACTGCTTTTGGGCAACCCTCTCAACAACTAAGAGACCCGTTCGAAGAGCACGGGGACTAGTTGAAGTAATGAGCCTCCAAATGTTGGGAGGCTCATTACTTCAATTCAGATAATGAAAAATCATTTCATTTTTTAGTTGGAACTTTAGGCGGTTCGCGAAAAAAGATAGCGAAAAAAATGATCCCTAGAGTCGAGACTAAGAGGAATGTATAAACCAATGCTTCCATAAATGTGATCGCGGTTTACAATTATAGCTTCCATACCTGTTTATTGGGGATCATCTCCCCGATTAAAGAAAAAAAAATCAAAGAAAAGGCGAAAGGACGGAGATTTAAATCCAGACTTTTTCCGTATCCTATGTAAAATCACAAAGAGAAAATAGAAGTGAGAAGCGAAAAATAACAGAGCAATGCTGCATCAGACTACTTGTCTTCTTGTAGTTGGATCTCCAAGTTTTTGGAATGCTCCAAATTCCACTTGAGCATCCAAATCTGGGTCAATACCAGCAAAAACATCTCTGAATAAGGTTCTAGCACCATGCCAAATGTGCCCGAAGAAGAAGAGCAGAGCAAAGGAAGCATGTCCAAAAGTAAACCAACCTCTTGGACTGCTACGAAAAACACCATCGGATTTCAAAGTAGCACGATCTAATTCAAAAATTTCACCCAATTGGGCACGTCTAGCATATTTTTTCACAGTCGCAGGATCACTATAACTCACTCCGTTCAGTTCGCCACCATAGAACTCAACGGTTACGCCTACTTGTTCGACACTATACTTCGATTCTGCCCTTCTAAAGGGAACATCGGCTCTAACAATTCCATCTCCGTCTACCAAAACAACTGGAAATGTTTCAAAAAAAGTAGGCATGCGACGTACAAAAAGTTCACGCCCTTCTTTATCTCTAAAGACAGGATGTCCTAACCACCCGACAGCTATTCCATCTCCGTTATCCATTGAACCCGCTCTGAATAATCCCCCTTTCGCTGGATTATTTCCGATGTAATCATAAAAAGTTAATTTTTCAGGAATTTTAGACCAAGCCTCTGATAAACTTTGATTTTCGGCTAGTCCAGCGCTAACTCTTCGATATATTTCTTGCTGAAAGTATCCCTGATCCCATTGATAACGGGTGGGACCAAATAATTCGATAGGAGTAGTTGCTGAACCATACCACATAGTTCCAGCAACAACAAAAGCTGCAAAAAAGACAGCAGCGATACTGCTGGAAAGAACGGTTTCAATATTGCCCATACGTAATCCTTTATATAGACGTTGGGGCGGGCGGACACTAAGATGGAATAAGCCTGCTAATATGCCCAATGTCCCTGCTGCAATATGATGAGAGGCTATTCCTCCTGGAACAAAGGGATCAAAACCTTCCACACCCCACGCGGGATTTACAGATTGTACCTTTCCAGTTAGTCCATATGGGTCGGACACCCATATTCCAGGACCATACAATCCTGTTACATGAAATGCGCCAAAGCCAAAGCAAGCCACTCCTGAGAGAAATAAATGAATTCCAAAGATCTTAGGCAAATCCAAAGAGGGTTTTCCTGTGCGTTCATCACCAAATATTTCTAGATCCCAATACACCCAATGCCAGATAGCTGCCAAGAAGCACAAGCCAGAGAACACAATATGCGCCCCGGCTACACCTTCGTAACTCCAAATCCCCGGATTCGTTATCGTCCCTCCTGTAATACTCCAACCGCCCCATGAATTGGTTATTCCTAAACGAGTCATGAAGGGTATAACGAACATACCTTGTCTCCACATTGGATCGAGAACAGGGTCGGAGGGATCAAAAACTGCTAATTCATATAGAGCCATTGAACCGGCCCAACCAGCAACCAGAGCTGTATGCATTATATGAACAGAAAGCAAACGACCGGGATCATTCAATACGACAGTATGAACACGATACCAAGGCAAACCCATGGTAATACCCCTTTATCAACAAAAAATAGACACTATGTAACTTTATTGCATTGAAAAAACTATGCTATGGACCCCCCTTTTTTTTTCAGTGGATTATCTCGGAAAAAGGGTTACTATTTGTTCTATTCTTTTAGTAAAAATGGAACAATTTGGTTCATAGGAAAAAAGAGAAGCAGATCTATTCTATACTCGATAAGTACCAATACGCAATGGGGGTTTATTCCCTTTTCGAAGAGCGCATGCATCCATATTTAGTCATCATTCAAAGTACCTATTCGTAAAAATTTTCTTTGTTTTCCTTTATTTTATGAACTTATTCTATCTATGTAGAAAATATGACGATAAAGCTAATATTATTAAAATAATAAAACCATTATTACGTTTCCACATCAAAGTGAAATAGAGTACTTAATTCTTTTTTCTTTCAGTTTATGCCTATTGGTGTTCCAAAAGTTCCTTTTCGAACTCCCGGAGAGCGAAATCCAACTTGGATTGACATATAGTGCGCCCTGTCAGATATATTGGGTCATATGGGATTTCCCCATTCTCTCCCCCGATCGAGATATCCTCTCTTTCGCCCCCAAAAAAAGCGATTGAATCATCAAAAATTTGTAACGTGAAGTGCAATGAAATGGAATTAGATCCGTTTTGTGAAGAGGTATCCAGATTAATATTAGCAATTCAAATAATTTATGGTCGACTTGGCTGGACCAATAAAATTAAGTATCCAGGCTCCGTTTAGAAAAACCCAATTGGTAATATATCTATTATTAGGACTTATAGATATCATAAACAATCCTATTTAGAAAGAAATTATTAAATAGCGCTGATCCCAAACAGTTAATCAATCGAATAATAAATATAATGGATACGTCGAATATTTGGCGGAAGACATAAAAGAAATGAATTGCAAAATTGAGAAAAAATGAAAAAAAAAAACAAAGACGTGGTATTGGGGTCATTTGTCCTATATGTGCAAATCAAAATCGGGCAGATCCTTACTCGGAGTAGAGCAGAAACCTAAAAAAATGGAAGAAGCCCATTCAGGAACAAGAAAATGGCATCGTGATTTTTGGATTGGATCTCGATGAAAAAATACATCAATGAAAAGTTAGTGCGATAAAACTGTTTTTTATATTCTAATATTATATATTATAGGAAAACCGGCCAAACGCATCGTTCTTCAAAAATGAAAGAGAAGCCCCTTCCTTCATTAGAAGGAGTCCGCTATAAAAAAAGAAAGAGGGCTGGAAGCTACACATTGATTTTTTTTTCGCAAGTTTTAGTTTTGTTGAACCGTATGCATCAAAAGGTGCCCGTACGGCTCCTAAGGGATACAATTTTATCCGAATCAACCGACTTTATCGAGAAAGATTAATTTTTTTAGGCCAAGCGATTGATAGCAATGTTTCGAATCAACTTATTGGTCTTTTTGTATATCTCAGTTCGGAGAGTGATACCAAGGATCTGTATTTGCTTATAAACTCTCCCGGCGGATGGGTAATACCTGGAATAGCCATTTATGATACTATGCAATTTGTGCGACCAGATATACAGACAATATGCATGGGATTGGCCGCCTCAATGGGGTCTTTTATCCTGGTCGGAGGAGCAATTACCAAACGTCTAGCATTCCCTCACGCTTGGCGCCAATGGGTTTTTTATTTAAGAGAAAAAAGAAGACTATGCCTTCGCCATATGAATTATTAATATTAAGTAATATTAGCATGGCACTTCGAATTTGATATGCAAATTTTTTATTGTTTTTCAAAATATTAGATTATGTATCGAAAGAGTAGTATGAGATAAAGGAAGGGTATTTCCTATTTTATCTTACCTATCGTAGGTCGATTTCAGCGTCACAAACTTTTTTCACACCGGCAGGTTATTAACAACATTTATGTTATGAAAGAGTACGAAAATAAAAAAAAAAGAAACTTTGGGATTGCTGAATCACAGACAAAATAAATATATTAAAGCAACGGGGCCATCATAGTATTTTTGAACTCCTCCGAAAAAAAAAGAAGGGTGGTAATTGGATCATTTACCGATCTGGGTATAATGGATCCCACATTTTCTCTTTCTTCGATGAAAGGTAAAAAAATTCCATTGTGGAGCCGTATGCAATGTGAAAAAAATGCCCGTACGGTTTTCTATCTTTTTCTTATTTTATTCTTTATCTCTTCGCCTTGCCTCCTCGTGCGAGATACAGGAACCTTTGATTGTGTTATATTATATGATCAGGGTAATGATCCATCAACCTGCTGCCGGTTTTTATGAGGCACAAACGTCCGAACTTATCCTGGAAGCGGAAGAACTACTGAAACTGCGCGAAATCCTTACAAGGGTTTATGTACAAAGAACAGGCAAGCCCTTATGGGCTGTATCCGAAGACATGGAAAGGGATACTTTTATGTCAGCAACAGAAGCCCAAGCTCATGGAATTGTTGATTTTGTAGCGGTTGGATAAAAAATAGCAGTGATTTCGTGCAAATATATGATTTAAGATTTTATCTTCTTACTTCTTAATTACTTAATTAAAGGTTTAATATTCTATTAATATATTGAAATCGAATAAACTCATAATCATCCGGTTAGGATCAATCTAAACCAGCCCATAATGTATAATTCAGCATGCCAACTATTAAACAACTTATTAGAAACCCAAGACAGCCAATCAGAAACGTCACGAAATCCCCCGCTCTTGGGGGATGCCCTCAGCGTCGAGGAACATGTACGAGGGTGTATGTGCGACTCGTTTAAATCGTGGGCTGAGACAAAACAAAAGAAAAAACAATTTTTCCAGTATCAATGATCAGTACCGGTGAATCGGATAGAATGGAAGAACTCCATTCACTATCTAAAAAAGATGGATCTATCATATCTTTCTATTGTGTATGAAATTTATGGTTTCAATTGGTGCAAATTAAATCACCTGAATTTTCAATTTAAGATGAGAAAGAATTCCCCATTGGTAACAAATAGTTACCCATTAAGCGGGGGAAATCCTATTTAAAAAAGTAGAAATATTATGTTTAGAAGAACGGACTCACAAGGTCAGCTACCCACCCAATCTTCATAATTAAATACCGTTACTGTATAAGGTATATCTCATTATGAAAGACAAATTACTGGAAAATTCATGGGTAGAGCCAAAGAGTGGTAACTGTACAAGTTACCAATAAAATGAAGGAAAGGGCTCCGGTGTATAGAGAAGACCTCACCGTTTAAGAAGTAACCATAGAGACGATGGAACCCACAATTTCTTTAGCTATTTCTATTTTTATTTTTCCAATGCCTAGAAAAAAGGAAAAAAGCGTGGTAGGGAAGGTTATAGTAGCAAAAGCCATTGGAATTTTTATTTTATAAATTGGAAGAATCCGTTTTGTTATTAATAGACTAGGAAGGGGGAAAAGAATAACTGAAAGAAAGGAAATCAATTAGTTATTCATTAAAGTTTCATTTACTCAATGACCAGAATTAGACGAGGATATATAGCTCGGAGACGTAGAACAAAAATGCGTTTATTTGCATCAAGTTTTCGCGGAGCTCATTCAAGACTTACTCGAACAATTATTCAACAGAAAATAAGAGCTTTGGTTTCGGCGCATCGTGATAGAGATAGGAAAAAAAGGGATTTTCGTCGTTTGTGGATCACTCGAATAAATGCAGTAATTCGCGGGGCGGGGGCATCCTATATTTATAGTAGATTAATACACAATCTGTATAAGGGGCAGTTGCTTCTTAATCGTAAAATCCTTGCACAAATAGCTATATCAAATAGGAATTGTCTTTATATGATTTCCAACGAGATCATAAAATAAGGGGATTGGGAGGAATCCGCCAAACTCTTTGAAATGGAATTCTCTGGAGAATGAACTCCGGGAAGGTAGAGTAGAAATTAGTATGATAAAATCTGATAATATGATAAAGTCGTCAAAATGAGCGAACACGCCCGATAAAAAAAATTATTCCTCTTAAAATTATTCCTCTTACCCGATTCTTTTTTTTCTTACGACACGAATGATTCTCGGATTTTTTGAACAAAACGTCCATCTGTTTTTGAGTTCGGATTAGAATTTGGATTCAATTGAAAAGTAAGCCTATTTTTTTCTGTTCCTAAAACCAGGAGTTCTGGTGGTTGACTCCCTTCTTTCAAATTGTTTCTCATTATTAAGAAAAGGTAACGAAGATAAAATACGAGCTTGTTTTATAGCAATAGTAATTAATCGTTGTTCTTTTAAGGTTAATCTATTCACCCGTCTAGATAATATTTTTCCTTGTTCACTAATAAATCGACTAATTAAACTCATGTTTCTATAATCAATTCGATCCCCCGATTGGATCGGGGGCAAACGCCTACGAAAAGATCGCTTGGATTTAAGAAAGAGTCGCTTGGATTTATCCATAATTTGTTTATTCCTTATCCCTAAAATACTATTTCGATCAAATCAAAAAAAATTATAGAAGAAATTCATAGGATTGGGTTTGTCTATATTTATTTAGTTGTTTTTATTTCAATATATGAAATAATAGAAATATATATCGAAATTTTTTTCATGTTCCTTGAAAGGGTGACACCCAAGCACTCGGTTCGATCTATATCTATTTCTTTATCTCCCCATGAATTGTATGTTTGAAACAATACGGACAGAATTTTCTCAACTCCAATCGACTAGGTGTATTGTGTCGATTCTTTTGAGTAATATATCTGGAAATACCCGTTGATTCCTTATTAAGACCGTTTCGAACACAACCGGTACATTCCAAAATAACCCTTACTCGAACGTCTTTACCCTTGGCCATGAACCTCCTTTGGGTTTTTGATTCACCCAACGTTTCTATTTCCCGATCCGACGCAAATAAGAAGAAAGGAAAAGGGACGAAAAAATAGAAGTGGCTAACAACTCAAAATCAAATTATGAAATAAAGATTTTGTTGCAATTAATATAGTAAATAATAAGTAATACAACAATTTCGAAAGCGATTTCTAATCGCAGTACAGTATTTCATTTAAGTATCTTGTATTGCATGATACTCTTATTCTAGTCACATTTCCCTTTTGTTTTCTTTTAACTCTATTATTAATTTTATTCTTAATTTAATTGGAGCCTTAACCCGAATTTAACTGAGGTTGAATCCACTTTTTTCTTTCTCTTTACCCCCGTATTCAATCTATCTAATTCGAAAAAAAAAAAAGACGGGAAAGAGAGATTAGTCACAAATATTTGACTCTATCTCTAATCTTCTTCACCCCTTTCCATATCAATAACTAGAATGAAAAAAAAGGAAATGTCAACGCATCTGGGAAGAAACGATTGATTTCTATCAATAAACCTGCTAAAGACCCGAACCAGAGAGTACTTAGTACCGGTGCCACGGAAAGATATGTTTTAAAATCTCGCATTGAGAATCCTCCTTCTTTTTTTTATATTCCATATTGTAATACATTATGGTAAGAGATGTATATATATTTAAAGACCACTTGTATTTTTGTATTTGTGTGTGGAATCCCCAATTCAACTTGACATGCGCAATGATTCGGTAGAGAATATTTTCTTTTTCTTAAAGCAAAAAAACAGGTCCCTTTGCGCCTGAGAATTCCCGAGAAAAATATTAATTTATTATTATATGTTATATGATATGAGACCAAGAGGAAGAAATAGCAAGATACATTTTGCATAGAAAGGAAGGAAATGGAAATAAAATAAGGATGTGGAAAACAAGACCGGGATTTTCTACAATGATACTGTAGACCAGTTAAAAGGGATGTAGCGCAGCTTGGTAGCGCGTTTGTTTTGGGTACAAAATGTCACGGGTTCAAATCCTGTCATCCCTACCTATTATTGCTCCTCGAAGCAGTAACCTGAGATACATTTTAGAGCGATTCAATTTGGACATACATAATACATAATTTTCAATTTTATGATAGTATACATATGCAAGAAGTATTTATTGGGGTTGAAATTTTTTGGGGGGTTCTATACTATATAAAAAAAAGAATCCCCTTCTTTACAGTCTTTTCCGTTGTGGTAAGAAAGCGCTCTTAGTTCAGTTCGGTAGAACGTGGGTCTCCAAAACCCAATGTCGTAGGTTCAAATCCTACAGAGCGTGATTCTGCTCTTGTCTTGTTAGATCGAAAATTCCACTGAACTGAAATATGAAATACAGCAATCTGAATTTGACCTTTGACCCCCCCAAAAAAATGAAATTAAAGAAAGGAGGAGGTCAGTTAAAAAAAGAGATGTGAATTAATATTAATCAAAGGTCCAACTGATCACCACGCCTGTATTGTAAATATGCGGTTACGAATAATCCAGCCAAAGTAATAGGAATTAGACCTAAGACAATTCCAAATAGAAAAACTTCAATCATTTCAATTTAATTTATTTGAAAAGGGAAAAGGGGAGGTAATATCTATCCCGAAATATTACTATTAATTCGTATTGCTTAGGAATCTCAATTCCCAATAATTGGGAATTAACACGGTAAGGAACTACCAAATATATGGAATACCACAGAAGGATTTCTTTTTATGAATTATTCAATTATTCATTCAATTAATTTCAAATAAGTCCTA